TCACTTAGACTCCCCCAAACGTCTGACTGCATTTTCCAACTGAAATGGAAGATTACTACCGAAATCGCATTGTACATCCAAAAAAGGCCTAAGAAAACATGATCCCAAGCGGATACTTGGCATGTCCCCCCTCTTCCAGGCCCATCACAAGGGAAACGAAAACCAAGATTTGCTTTATCCGGTATTAAACGAGAACTGCGCGCAAATAGAACACCTTTCAGGAGTATCAATACGGTCACATGAATCGTAAATGCATGAATATGATGGACCAAAAAATCCGCGGTTCCTAATGGAATAGGTAACAGAGCAACCTTGCCACCCACTGCCACTAAGGCCCCGCCCCCCCAAGTCAAACTGGTACTTGTTGCGGCACCAGGGGCCGTTGTACCCGGTGCAAAAGCGTGGGTGTTTTGTATCCATTGAGCAAAGATAGGTTGTAGTTGTATAGCGGTATCAGAAAACATATCTTGGGGGCGCCCCAAAGCGCTCATGGTATCATTATGAATATACAAACCAAAGCTGTGAAATCCTAAAAATATACATACCCAGTTGAGGTGGGATATAATGGCATCGCGATGCCTAAGGACACGGTCTAATAGATCGTTGTATCGAGTCGTTGGATCATAATCTCGTACCATAAAAATGGCTGCATGCGCAGCAGCGCCAACTATGAGAAATGCGCCAATCCACATGTGATGTGTGAACAAGGACAGTTGGGTACCATAGTCAGTAGCTAGATATGGATAGGGGGGCATAGAATACATATGATGAGCTACAACAATGGTTAAGGAGCCTAACATAGCTAAATTCAGGGATAGTTGAGCATGCCATGACGTTGTTAGAATCTCATATAAGCCTTTATGCCCCTGGCCCGTAAAGGGGCCCTTATGGACTTCTAAAAGCTCTTTTAGATCGTGGCCAATGCCCCAGTTGGTCCTATACATGTGACCCGCTATCAGAAAAAGAATTGCAATAGCTAAATGATGGTGAGCAATATCGGTCAGCCAGAGACCGCCAGTTACTGGATCTAATCCTCCACGAAAAGTCAGAAATTCCCCATATTTTGACCAATTCAAGGTAAAGAGGGGGGTTGCTCCCTCGGCAAAACTGGGATAAAGTTGAGCCAAAAGATCCCGATTCAAGAGAAACTCATGCGGAAGTGGGATCTCTTTCGGATCTACTCCAGCGTTTAGAAATTGGTTAATTGGTAAAGATACATGGACTTGATGCCCCGCCCAAGAAAGAGACCCAAGCCCTAGTAGCCCTGCTAAATGGTGATTCAACATCGATTCGACATCTTGGAACCAAGCCAATTTTGGGGCAGCCTTGTGATAATGGAACCAACCAGCAAAAAGCATTAAGGCCGCAAAGACCAATGCACCAATTGCGGTACAATAGAGTTGCAATTCACTCGTTATTCCGGATGCTCGCCAAATCTGAAAAAAACCAGAGGTTATTTGGATTCCTCGAAAACCCCCACCCACGTCACCATTCAATATTTCCTGGCCGACGATTGGCCAAACCACCTGAGCACTGGGTCCAATGTGAGTCGGATCACTTAGCCAGGCTTCATAATTGGAAAAACGAGCGCCATGGAAATACATGCCACTAAGCCAAAGAAAGATGATGGAAAGTTGGCCAAAATGGGCACTAAAAACTTTTCGAGAGATCTCCTCCAAATCACGGGTATGGCTATCAAAATCATGCGCATCCGCATGTAGGTTCCAGATCCAAGTCGTAGTCTCAGGCCCCTTGGCTATTGTTTTTGAGAAATGACCCGGTCTAGCCCATTCCTCGAAAGAAGTTTTTACGGGATCCCTATCTACCAAAATTTTCACTTCTGGTTCCGGCGAACGAATAATCATGGAGTCCTCCTCTTTCCGGACAACACATACAAAGAGACCCGCCAACAGTCAAGTCATTTGGGAACCTATGAGAGATTTGTCTTCTTTCTCCCATCTATCTATTTTCTTTAGTTATTCACTAGAGCAATTATGATCGGGAAGACGATCGGGGGCAAGTGTTCGGATCTATTATGACAGAGCGGGCGGGCGCTTAATGGACCCCTTGCCAAATCCTTTCGGGGCTTTGAATGGGCACAAGGATCCCCCTTTCAGCAAAGGAAGCCTCCTCCTATTTCAATTCGAAGCTCCTAGGGGGGGATGCCTTATCTCTTACATAAAAAAGAGTCCAATTCTATGAATTCCTAACGAAAAGAACTGGAATTCCAAATGCAAAATCCCACAGGGAGGCATTCGTCAGTCCATTACGAGGGTCAGGACATTGACTGAGGGCTATGCCACTATCTAGTGAGTCATTCGAGGGCTCTTTTGAATAACCAAAAAATCGTATAGATTCCTTCCTCTAGCGGTCTATCCTTTATGCTTACGAAGGGTTTTAGAAGGGAGATAAGAAAAGTCAATTCTTTGCTCTGGGTTGGGTCTTCCCAATCCCTTTTATTTGACTAATGGGAACAAGAAAGAAGTCCTTCTAACAAATGGAAAAACCCGAAACAAAAAGGAAGAAAAAAGAAAGAGAGTCCTCTTTTCTTAGTCCAAACGCTTCGTAATCTTCAACCAATTCTGTGCTTCAATATAATTCCCAGGAGTAAGCGCGATAGCTTGCTTCCAATACTCGGAGGCTTGCTCGAACCAAGCCTCCGCAATTTCGGAATCTCCCTGTCGAATGGCCTGCTCTCCCCGGTTGGAATAGGGGATCCCTTCCTTCCCTTAGAACCGTACTTGAGGGTTTCCTACCTCATACGGCTCCGCAATCCATTCTTTTGGTTTTGTCCTCTCTCATTCAAATTTCCGAGAGATCTATCCCAGTTATTTAGGATTCACTAAAAGAGGTGAATTCCATGAGTTTTCAACTTTCATTTGGATTAATGATTGATTTTCATTTTCGTTTTATCTCTTTTCCTATCCTCCGAAGAATAAAGCATGAGTCCTTTCGCTAGTCTTTTCTTTTTATTCTACTAATTGGATTAAAGGTAACTATCCCCGTTTCATAGAGAAATGGATATAGAATCCTTGAAAAAGACTTGTCCGCTCTTCTTATGAATAAGAAGAAAAGAAAAGCCTTACTATCTTTGGGATCTGATGCTACACCGCTGCTTCATGCCTTAATCTTAGGGGGTCCGCTCGATTACATAAGGGGATTCCTAAACCTTTTGTCATACCATGAGCGAAGTCATAAGGAAGCAGTTCTTCTTGCATTGGCTCGGCTCATCACCTCGCCAATTTCTCCTTACGGCGCTTCCTCTATCAATTAGATCCTCTATCCATAGAATAAAGTATGGAGGCATCTCTTTTTTTTTCCTATTTCAACTTCTACGAAGTTTCTTTCCTTGCTACAGCTGATAAAAATCGTTGTTTTCCACGAGGCATACGTAGCAAGCCTTTTTTTGTTCTAGTATTTAATAGGGGCCTTGCTCTTCCCTTTTTTTCTCTTTCTATAGTGGAGATAGTCGCACGTAATGACAGATCACAGCCATATTATTAAAAGCTTGTGGTAAGAATGGGTTTCGCTCGAGTGCCCGAAAATAATATTCCAAAGCTTTCGTATGCTCTCCGTTACTTGTGTGGATAAGGCCTATATTATAGAGGATATAGCTTCGATCATAGGGATCCATTTCGAGTCGCATCGCTTCATAATAATTTTGCAAAGCTTCCGCATAATTTCCTTCGGATTGAGCCGACATTCGTTACGGTCGTCGTTCGATTTCAAGATTCAAGAATCTCCGTTCCAAAACCGTACGTGAGATTTTCATCTCATACGGCTCCTCCCTTCATTTGTGTGTATAATGAGAGTAGGAAAAGGAATCTAAAAAGATTCCAACGGTCTCATTGTTAACTGAGCAGGGCTAGTGTTTTTACAAGAAAGCTCTAGCCAACCCCCCTTTCAAAGCGTTTTTCTTAACAGCAAGCGTCTTGGTACTAGATAAAAGAAGGGTCATTCGAAAGGTTGCGTTGTCCTCAACGCCCACAAATTCCTGGTCATTGGGCACTTCAACAGTCTTCGATGGTTATATGCGTATACAAAGTACGAACGAGATGGATGCTTCTTGTCCCAACCATTCTTCTTCGTCCCCATCCCAAATAAGGGGATGGACCCTTTCTAACAAAATTTTCGTGTTGTTGATTCCTAGACGTAGTGCTTCTTCCCCTGTGTAGCCTATTTGGGACTAGTCGAATCGAATCGGCTTCACCTACATTAGAGAATCGAACCCGCATAGGTCTAACCTTTTGCTCAATACTCGAATCAATCGACAATTCAAGCACCTAAGGTTGCATTAATCGGGGATACACGACAGAAGGCATTGTTCTTATGCTATTGAAAAACTTCACCTTCAGCAAGCGTCGATTTTTTGCAAGAACCCCCTTTCTTTCTATCCCGAATACATGTGTCTTTCTCTTAAGGACGGGGGGCAAAAAAGAGTCAAATCACACCATCTCTATAATAGGTAAATGCTTCCTTTTCTGCGGAGGTTGTCGGAATTATTCGTAATAAGATGGTGGCCACAATTGAAAAGGTCTTATCAATAAAATTTCCATTTATGCGTGATCTAGGCATAGAGAGCAATCTCTTCTGGAATTCTTTTCATTACCTCTCGCGAGAAAACGATCCCACAAACAAAGGAATTCTACAACGCAAAATAACATAAAAAGAAAAGAGACTCATTAAAAAAAAAGAGAGATCCCCTTACTCCAATGTTTGTTTGACAGGAAGCAAGAAAAAGAAGAACTATTGGAATCCGATTCCCTTTTTTTCCCCATCCCATCATCACATGGAGTGGGAGAAAAATGAATGGACCTTCTCCGATTGTGGCGAAGTTGCACCCTTCTATGACGAAAATAGAGCAAGCGCGCGCTCTTTGTTGGGGACATAAGCAAGTACCGAATCAAATGGCAAGTCGAGAAATTACGGGGATTTCTTTTTGCATTTCGAATAGGGGTACGGGCTAGGGGCTTGTTGTTGAGAAATTGAAAAGGGGAAAGAAAGCCATTTTCCTTTTTGAATTCTTATGGAAATGGAATGGGAGTCTAAATAGAATCCTCGTCTAAAGGTATCCATTAACCATAGTTGGCATAGAAAACAAAAGATAGACCCTGATTCATACCCCTTCCATTGATTCCATTCACGAAAAAGAGAAGAAAAAGCGGAGGGTAGGAGCACTCTCTTCCTAACCAAAGAGGCATAGATCTCTCTTTGTTCTTTGTTTTGAACCGTTTCGCACAAAGATTTCCCAGGCTCACAAAATGAGCCTTTCTTTGATGAATTTGATAAAAGGTTTTCTTTCTCTTTTCTATAGATAGTGGAATTTCTTGTCCGGACTTACCTAAGAAAAGAAAACCCCATTGGAACGACTCGCTCTTTAGTTGGTTTCGGGGCCATAATCATGGTGTAGGAGAGATGGCCGAGCGGTTCAAGGCGTAGCATTGGAACTGCTATGTAGACGTTTGTTTACCGAGGGTTCGAATCCCTCTCTTTCCGCACAATTAGGAAATGGAATAGTAATGGATACAATGTATCAACTACAAGAAGGGTGGATACCCTTATTGCAAGAATTCACCCTTTCTATCGATTCTTTTTTCCGAATTTCTATGACATTGGGGTCGTGTTAGGAAAATGCTAGAAAGAGCCTAGAAGGAGAAAAAGAGCTTTCCCGATCCATGCCACGATACATGAATCCGAAAAGAGAAAACCATCCGATCGCTTGAAGGCCGTGCCCGCGAAAGGAAGGGGAAAGGGGTCCGAAACCTTGTTTTGTTGCTATCTTAGTTAGGGTTAAGTCTGCCGCGAATAATATTCTACGACCAAGAACTCGTTTATTTCCAAACCGACGCACCTTCTATCTATTATTTGATGAACCAACCCCTTATATTGGAGTGGGTGAGTAGTCAAATGATTTGGTAACCTTTTATGGGAGGAGGAAGATGAATCAAGATAATTTTGCATCAGATTTCTTGATTTTGCTTTCTCCCTTCCTGTAAGAATATCTCGGGGTTTGCAGCGATAACTTGGTATATCCACTATGCGGCCATTTACTAAAATATGTCTATGATTCACTAATTGGCGGGCTTGAGGAATAGTAGAAGCCATACCCAATCGAAAGAGGGTATTATCCAAGCGCATTTCAAGTAATTGTAGTAAAACTTGACCTGTTGGACCCTTCGCTTTTCCGGCGATACGAACGTATTTCAGTAATTGGCGTTCTGTAAGACCATAATGAAGACGCAATTTTTGTTTTTCTTTTAAACGAGTAATATATATTCTTTCTCTTTTTTTTTTTAGGGGGATTATAGGCCTTTTAGTCGTGAATCCCGGCAAATTCGTCTCCAGACGTTGTACTTTTTTGAAACGTGGTCCTCTGTAACGCGACATAAAAACTCCCCCCTTTTTTCATTTCAAAAACCGAAATGCAAAAAATTAAAAATGAACTCAACGAGAAATCAAGCGAAAGCGTTTAAGGAGGGTACTACTAGTAGTCCAAAGAATAATGAGATGAAGTCGAGCACTATTCGGACCTTTGTATTGTATACATAAAAAGCAAAATGAAAAAAGGGAGCCCTTGGGGCTTTGTTTTGCGGGGATCTAACTCCTTCTTCGATCGAAAAAAAGCCGGCTATCGGAATCGAACCGACGACCCTCGCATTACAAATGCGATGCTCTAACCTCTGAGCTAAGCGGGCTAAACGAACAAAGAGCCTTTTCTATACATAGGAAGTCCAGAAACTACGCGGGCGGTGGCTATTCAAATGCACGATTCCATGCATTCTTAGCTATTCAGAATGAAGAGAAAATCAAAGAAAAAGAAGATAGAATAAGAATCCAATTGCATTTGCAAAGAAATACTTGCGATTCGCGAAGAGAGAATACCAATTCATATAAGAATTCATACAAAAAAGGGATCGGTCTAGTAGAAAATGGATATTGATTTCGCCATTCTATCAATAGGCCATATCTTCCCTTTCATTCGAAATAGAAAAAAAGAGGTAAGATTCTCTTTTTCATTTCCTTGAACTCAAACAAATATTTGCAATTTTTGGAATTTCTTTTTTTTCTATAAGATTGAATTCTATCTCATTACGTATTGAATTCAAAATGGATATTAATGAAAAAAGAAGTTATCGAAATGAACTTTTAACTAGAGCAGGGGTCACTCTTCAAATCGTAACCAGCTATATATCGTCTCATATTCATTATGCATTCTATTATTAGATATCCTTTTTTTGAAACGAAGTGCCCCTTTTCTTTATCCCATTTGCGTTGTTTTCTTTTCTATAGCATAGCATTTGCTCTAAGGAAAGAAAAGAGGGGACCCGACCCTTCGAGTATTCAAAAGGAGCTCTCAAAAAGGGGAGGAGGGCTACATATGGATCTATCCGTCTAAGTTGCGTTGCGGGTAAAGAAATGGTAGAATCTTTTAGACCAAGGAGGGTCCCCGATCGAATCGAGATGAAAGGGGGCAATCAAAAAAGGGAGGACCCTTAGCGCGAGGAATCGGTCTCGATCGAATTCTAATGAATTACAGGGTTATAGCATAAATGAAAGGGAGAGCGAATCTTATCCTAATCATAATGAGATTCGAATTGCAACAATTCGAAAACAAATCTCAACTCAAAACAAAAAGAAGGGGGGTATGGCGAAATTGGTAGACGCAACGGACTTAGTTGGATTGAGCCTTGGTACGGAAACTTACTAAGTGATCACTTTCAAATTCAGAGAAACCCTGGAAGCAAAAAGGGGCAATCCTGAGCCAAATCCTGTTTTACGAAAAAGAAGAGGAGCGCGGAAAGCGAGAAAAAAGGAGAGGTGCAGAGACTCGATGGAAGCTGTTCTAACAAATGGAGTCGGCTGCATTACGTTGGGAAAGAAAGCCCTCTATGGAACCTTTCGAAAGGGTGAGGAGAAACCCATGCGTATACATATGCAATCTATGTACTGAAAGATTGCTTCAAATGATCTCAAATGATTCATGAGAACCCGAGTCCGTATATAGGATTCTTTCTCTCGAAGAATCGTGGATCAAATCATTGACCCCAGAGTCTGATGGATCCGTTGAATAACGGATTCATCGGACGAGAGTAAAGATAGAGTCCCGTTCTACATGTCAATACTGACACCAATGCAATTTATAGTAAGAGGAAAATCCGTCGACGTGAAAAGTCGTGAGGGTTCAAGTCCCTCTATCCCCAAAGAGTCTCCTTCCACTCCCCAACGCGTTGCTGCTTTTCAATTGAAAAGCAGTTTCCAAAATTTGTTATCTTTCTCATTTCTTCTCCTTTTTTCCTTTTTCACAAAAGGACCCAATGGACCCCCCTTTTTCTCTTATCACAGTGCGGGATATCTGACACAGAGGGTGGCCCAGGAACCCTCCTTGGGTTTCTTCAAGGCTTCAGAATCCATCTTATTCCATTACGTGTTTTGGACAAGGTCCTCTTTCTTTTTCTTAAGGATCTAAGAGATTCGGGGCGTGGAAAAGACTTCCAATAGCTTTTCGTCATTTTTATTGACAGAAAGGCAAGTCATCTAATAAAAGAAGGGGTGATGCGTCGGAAATGGTCGGGATAGCTCAGCCGGTAGAGCAGAGGACTGAAAATCCTCGTGTCGCCAGTTCAAATCTGGTTCTCGGCAATTTCTGTTTCTAGGGGTCTCCGCTCTCCCCAATTCATTTCTCATGCAATTTAGGGATCGAGGGTTCCCAAGTGTCCGGAAATGGACCTCCCCCCCTTTTTTCATTTCTTTGCGTTTTCTTTCCTAGTTTTAGCCCACCGTACCCCCCTTTTTTGAAGCACTGTGCGCGATACAAAGTCACCTTTCTGGTACAGAGCACCCCTCGCCTTTTGAGTTCCTCCTATGGATTCGACGCATTCGAAATAAGTATCTTCCAAATTCCATTTTGAGAATCTCGCTCAATTCCTAATTGTCTTTTTTTTTTAGTTAGCCTACCCATAGTATGACGGAGACCTGCATTTCTCTCCTTGCTCGTGAAAGGAGCGTAGAAATATTCCTTCAATATCCGGAGTTCCGGAAATGACGATTTTTTTGTTCTCATTCAATGAGCGTCTTGTATTTCATAAAAATGGGGAGCAATAGAATCCTTACGTAAGGGCCATCCTATCCAACTTTCCGGCATTAAAATACGTTTGAGCCGTGGATGAGTATCAGAAGAGATCTCACCATATCATATGACTCCCTTTCTTGAAAATCTGCACTTTTTCAAACCCAGAAAGCAGACGGAATCCCCCGTCTATTCCTTGGAACAAAACCTTTTATGCATACCTCCTCGGGTTGATCCACACCCCATTCTACTCTCGTAAGATGGTATACACTAGCCAAGAGTCCGCCCGGTGCTGCATCATAAGCACATTGGGAACGTAGGTAATTGTAAGCGTATACATAGAAAATGACAGCAATGGAATGCCCCTCCTCGGACTTGCTTTGTAAAGTCTCTATTCCTTGATAATGGAAACCCGACGACCTATGAACTAGCCCATGCTTGACTAGCCAAGGAGAGAACGGACCCTGCATCATATTTAGGGCTCCCGTACCCTTATTTTTTTTTCTTAGTGATTTCGAATAGAGAAAATAGCCAGATGTAGAAGAATGCCTCCCAATTTCCATTTCAAAGTTTTATTATACTTTCTCTAGGGCTATACGGACTCGAACCGTGGGCCCTCCGGGGAAAACCGAGCAAACGGATTATTATCAAAATGATTCGAACTCTTTCATTTCAAAGACCCAACATGCATTTTTTTTGATTCGGCCTTAGGAGTACTGCCCAAGTGTTTCAAAGAAGGGTGATTTTGACGTAGGTTTGCTTCTGGGGCCGAAGTGAAACGGAGTCCCCATTTCCCTGCTTAGCTTAAAGAATCCACTAGGAAACTTCATAGACCGTGGATAGGAAGAAAGGAGATACTTTTGAGATCCTTAGCCTCCTTATGCCTAGCATGGAACCGATCAAGGAGTCACCTTATCCGTATCTTCAATCAACAAGGGCCCCCAGTTGTCATCTATTCTATCTCAATAGATGACCCAAGCGGATCGAGCCATTTGCCAGGCTCTTCTTATCGGAGTAAGACATCAATTTCTCACTAAGAGCCATTCCCTTGATTCCATGACAAAAACTCCCATTGGCGGACCTATAAATGAGGTGCTCTACCTAACAGCGCTATAGCCCTTTTTCGATCCCTATTTGATGCTAGTATGGAAAGAATTGCTTGTCAAGATGTATATTCCACGATCCGAGATCGCTTTGATTGGTATTGCTTAGAAATAATCTTTCATTTCAAATCCATCGATGGAAGGGAGACCCCTATCCACTCTCACTTTATTGGAGCCCCCGGTTCCGGGTTTGCATTCACAGTAGAACACAGGTTCCTATTGATTGAAAGCCCTTCGGTGGATTGACACGCTTAAGTTAAGATATTGCAAAAAGGAGGCCTAGGCTAGAATAGACTACATACTTGAAGATATCGGAAGCAAGTCTCTTTTTTTCTTAAGATTAAGAGCGTCTTCTACTTTTCTAGAATAATAGAAAATAGGAATAGAATAAAGACTGCTCGAAGATTCGAAAGCGAATCAATAGCAATCTTGACAATAAGACTTATCCATTCTATTCTATATAGAATATCGATTCTATATGGATACGACTGCCCCTTTTGCGCATACTATGCGGGCAGCCAGCCAGGCAAGCATGCCCCCATCGTCTAGTGGTTCAGGACATCTCTCTTTCAAGGAGGCAGCGGGGATTCGACTTCCCCTGGGGGTGGGGTACTACTTGATCGTGTATTATCAACAAGTCTAGAATTGGGGCTTCCTGGGTCGATGCCCGAGCGGTTAATGGGGACGGACTGTAAATTCGTTGGCAATATGTCTACGCTGGTTCAAATCCAGTTCGACCCAAGAGTGCGCTTATCCATCATGAAATAGTAGAACCCATTTGTTTTCTTGAACGGCCGGTTTGCTCTTTGGTTCCTTTATTTGCATTTCCGCTATTTGTATTTCTTTGTTCCCGCAAACCGGGGGAAAGGAAAAGAAAAAAGTCTTTTTTTTCAGCAAAGGCGGGTCCGAAAGAAAGGAGGAATAGGAATCCGCGCCGCTCTCACTTCTCACTAAGGAAAGCGCCTATCCATGGGGATATCGATATATGGGCCGTTCTTTGAAGCGATTCGAATCTCCAATCCAAAATCGAAAGAGAAAGAAACATATGAATGAAATAAGAAGAATAGAGATGTCGTACACTTTCTGTCTTGGGATTGTAGTTCAATTGGTCAGAGCACCGCCCTGTCAAGGCGGAAGTTGCGGGTTCGAGACCCGTCAGTCCCGATGAGTTCAAATCAAATAAAAAACGACACGAATCCGTCTTTCTGTTTTCTGCTGGGAAGTCCAAATCACAGAATTTCCATCCCGGAGGGATCCTTCCTTTTGCTATTTTGCTTGGCAAATGGCTTGTCTCATTTTTCAGCAAACAAATCTGGAAATTTCCAGGACTTCAACCAGTATACTGAGCAAAAGGAAATAGAAATCGGTGGATTGCTCTAATTAGTTGTAGCACCATTCCAAGAGAGACTCTATCGGGCTCGAGCTGCTTTTTTCAATTGTTCCCAACCCGCGAATAGAATAGAGTCCCATAGTTTACCGGGAACATATATACAAATCCAACGAAGAATGCCTTTCTTGTACAATACAAAACAAAAGCAAGTGAACCTAGCGAACTATTTTTCTCTTTTGAAAAAGTCTCTTCTTTTCGCGCTGCTATTCGTTATCACTTCAATTACGAATACTCCATTTGAATTTGAAGCAACCAATCTCATTCCAAGTTCACACTGAACTTCTAGTCTACGCATTCCCATTAAGAAGCTGGGTAAAGAAAGAAGAGGACCCTCAAATAAAAAAGAAAAAAAGAAAGGAATTCTTCGTTGGATCAGAAATCCCCTTTTCCATGCAATGGAGTCTAGAGAGAGGATCTTCCTATGTGATATACTATTCAATTCTTGAGAATGAGTGCGTTTGATAACGCAGGTATTGTTATTCATGATATGGATCCGATTTGATATCATCGAGGTGTAATGGATCCCATTGACGATTGAATGGACAGGCAAAGGGTCTTTCGTCCCTATGGGATTAAATCCCGCGTTATTTTGAAGTCAAAAAAGAAAGGATGAGATTATGGAAGTCAATATTCTCGCATTTATTGCTACTGCATTATTTATTCTCGTTCCTACCGCCTTTTTACTGATAATTTACGTAAAAACAATAAGTCAAAGGGATTAATTGGCAGAAAGATCGACTTCTTATCTTATACAAATGAAAAAGATTCCTATTTCGTGTCTTAAAATGAAATGAGCGACCTCGAAGTCCCATTCTACCATTAGTATAGTAGAAAGAACTATTCTCTCTATTTCTTTCTACTATCTAGATCGGGTCATTTAATGGATAAAGTTGTACGCGATTCTATAAGGATAGAACGAGCTCCATTTATTCATTTAATAGAAGAAGCCTACAACTACAAGAGGGATCCTGCTATTCATATACAGAACGTGCATACCGCCTCACTTCGATTTCAAAGTCAAAAGGAGCCCTTCTGCTCGTCCCCATGGTTCCTAGAGCAGTCGGATAAGAACTGGTTCAACGAAATCAAAACGTGCGGAAGAATGCGCTTGTATCAAACTTCCTATCGCCTGGACCCCCCTTCCTTTCGAATCGAAATAGAAGCATGGGAATTCTTGAAAGATTTGTTTGGTTGAAGGGGCATTCTTTTTCTATCTTAATTCTTCTTCATCGATATGAGTCATATCAGAAAACTGAGAATAGACTCCTTCACGCTTAGAATTTCGAACGAACTCTTTTTTTTTCAATTCAACATATTTTCAAAATGGAATGAATCCATTCCTAATAAGAACACCCAGCCTTTGCAGAACAATTTCAAAATTCGAAAACATGAAGGAAGTGGAATTCCGAAACCTAATCCGCGAGACCCCCTAGAGTCCACTTCTCCCCCATATTACCAGTGAAAGGGAAAATGTAAAGACTACCATTAAAGCAGCCCAAGCCAGACTTACTATATCCATGTGAATTATGCTCCGATCTCTTTGAAGGAATTCTTTGATTATTGTTCACTAATAATAGTGAAATTTTTGCCGAAGAGTCAAAAAGAGATTCTGTACCAACCCAGGACCCCTTGACGAAAGACTCCCCCCAATCCGCTTCTACCTTATACTCGAAAAGGGGCTTCTAGAAAGGGGGATTTCCCGTCTTTTATTTTGTTGATCAGGCGACACCCAGATTTGAACTGGGGAACAGGGATTTGCAGTCCCCCGCCTTACCGCTCGGCCATGTCGCCAAAAGGATAGAAAGTCGATGCAAATATTCGCCTTTTGTTTGGGGAGAGGGATGCCCCCCTTCTTTTATTCTTGTCCTTGTCTTCCTTGTATCTTGAATCTGAGTGCCGCGCCTAAAAGAAAGGAGACCCCTCCCTCCCAATGGCATCTGTCCCTTCGATTGATTGGCTAGGATCTTAAAACCGAAAATCTCTACAAACTCCCCGCTCTTTCTATTAAAACCAAAAATGTGGATTTTCGGTCGCATCGCGCCAGGTGAGTTTGAACCCTTAACTATTGCCTGGAAACTCCCGCACGCCCTTTCTATTTGAATTTCAAATCACCCTTATTTACCGAATGGGACTACTGATAGAAGACAATAGACAATCCAAGTGGATCGATAACCAATAGGTCTTTCTTTTTTTTTATAATGGAAAGTATACTGGTAACGCGAAGTCTTTGTAAACCCCCAAACGGAAAACGTTACGCCAATTTGGAAATAAGTATCATCTTTCGAGATGATACCTTTAGGGAATTTGCGCAAACCTACTGTGTTTCCACCTTTTCATTGAATCGAAAATCCAAATTGTGATAGAACACGACAGACAGGATCAAATTGGGAGGGGGTTCCGCTAGAAAGCGTTCTACGCTCTCTAGGTATATCCAGCGGGTTGTAAGAAAAAGAGACAAGCCCACTTATTTCCTTATTACGCGCTTCAACCGTATTCTACTAAAGAAGAGGGAAAAGGGGATCCCTCCTTCCTCTGCGAATCCTTTTTGGAAAGTGGAGTCCGCAAAGAGTTGCTAAAAAATACAACCCCATGTTGTTTCGGATGGTTGTGTCTTTATTATCACCCCGAATACATTAAATCACAAATGCATTTCTTAGTTTTCGAGGATCCCATGGGATTGGATATCGAATATCATAATAATGATTGAAATTGAATCCTTTTTTGGATTCTATCCAAAAAACGGCATTGGTCGAATCGAAGTGTCTTTTATCAATTCCTTTCGGTTTGTATCTGTTTCCAATTCCATTCCAATTGAAGTCGAAAAGTCCCTTCATTTCCCCGTTCCTACGTATTTGCTCCATTCTATGTATGGGATTGGTTCCAATTTTATGTTATTTAGTAAACAGAATCGAAATTCCATCATTGCTAGATCGATCCATGTGATTGGATGCAGAATGAGTCAAAAATGGGATTTTTGCGCTAATATTAATAGGGGGAAGTCAACATGCTTGGGGATAGAAATGAAGGAATGGCTGTAATACCTGGGCTTAATCAGATACAATTTGAAGGGTTCTGTAGGTTCCTTGATCAGGGCTTAAGAGAAGAACTTGCTAAGTTTCCACCGGTGAAAGGTTTCATAGAGGATTTTCTAGATAGAGAGGATTTTCTAGAGATGGAAAATTTTCCATCTCTCGAAGAGTTTCTAAAGATGGAAGGTTCAGAGCTAGAAGATTTTCTAGCTCAAGGTCAAGTAGACGAAGACGAAGAGGAAGACGAGGAGGAAGACCTAGAGGAAGTAGAGGAAGACCTAGAGGAAGTAGAGGAAGACCTAGAGGAAGACCTAGAGGAAGACGGAGAGGAAGTAGAGGAAGACGTAGATGTATACTTTCAATTATTTGCAGAAACATCCAAATTGGTCGAACCATTGATAAAGGAACGAGATGCTATCTATGAATGCCTCACCTATTCTTCTGAATTATATGTATCCGCGGGATTGATTTGGAAAAGGACGGGCTATTCTATGCAAAAGCAGAGAATTTTGATTGGAAACATTCCTTTAATGAATTCCCTGGGAATTTTTATAGTAAACGGAATGTACAGAATGGTAGTCAATCAAATATTGCAAAGTCCGGGTATCTATTATCGATCCAAATTGGACCATAAAGGATTTTGCGTCTATACCGGTACGATAATATCAGACTGGGGAGGAAGATTAGAATTAGAGATTGATAGAAAAGGGCGTATATGGGCTCGCGTAAGTAGGAAACAGAAAATCTCTATTCTACTTCTATTATCGGCTATGGGTTCAAATCTAAGTGAAATTCTAGAGAATGTTTGCTACCCTGAAATTTTCTTGTCTTTTTTGGATGAGAAAGTGAGAAAAACAATTCGGTCAAAAGAAACGGCGATTTTGGAATTTTATCAACAGTTTGTTGGTGTGGGTGTGGGTGGAGATCCAGTATTGTCTGATTCCTTATGTGAGGAATTACAAAAGAAATTCTTTCGCCAAAGGTGTGAATTAGGCAGGATTGGTCGACGAAATATGAACCGGAGGCTGAATCTTGCTATATCCCAGAAGAATACGTTTTTGTTACCGCGAGATATATTGGCAGCCACAGACCATTTGATTGGAATGAAATTTGGAATGGGTACACTTGACGATATGAATCATTTGAAAAATAAACGTATTCGTTCTGTAGCGGATCTCTTCCAAGATCAATTGGGATTGGCTCTGATTCGTTTGGAAAAGGTAGTGAAAAGGTCTATACGTGGAGTAATTAAAGGGGAGTTGCTACTGAGGCCTCAGAATTTGGTAACTTCAACCCCATTCCAAACCACTTATGAATCTTTTTTTGGATTACACCCATTATCTCAAGTTTTGGATGAAACGAATCCATTGACACAAATTGTTCATGGGAGAAAGTGGAGTTTTTTGGGTCCTGGGGGGTTGACAGGACGAACTGCGAGTTTTCGGATCCGAGATATACATCCTAGCTACTATGGACGCATTTGCACAATTGACACATCGGAAGGAATCAATGTTGGCCTTAGTGGATCCTTAGCAATTCATGCGAGAATTGGCGCTTTTGGATCGCTCGAAAGCCCCTTTTATGAAATCTCCAAGGAACCAAAAGGGGCACCCCAGATACTTTCTTTATCATCAAGGAGAGATGAATACTGTATGATAGGCACAGGCAATTCTTTGGCACTGAATGGGGGTTTTCAGGAAGAGCAGATTGTTTCGGCTCGATACCGTCAAGAATTCCTGACTATTGCCTGGGAGCAGGTTCATCTTCGAAGCATTTTTCCCTTCCAATATTTTTCTATTGGAGCTTCTCTGATTCCCTTTATCGAGCATAATGACGCGAATCGGGCTTTAATGAGTTCGAATATGCAACGCCAAGCAGTTGCGCTTTCTCGGTCGGAGAAGTGCATTGTTGGAACCGGTTTGGAAGGCCAAGTGGCTCTAGACTCAGGAGTCCCCCTTCTAACGGAACACGCGGGAAAGATTCTTTCTATCCACACTGACAAGATCCTTTTAGCGGGCAATGGGACGACTCTAAGCATTCCATTAGTTATGTATCAACGTTCCAACAAGAATACTTGTATCCATCAAAAACCCCAGGTTAGGCGGGGCAAATCCATGAAAAAGGGACAAATTTTGGCGGACGGTGCCTCTACGGTTGGGGGAGAGCTTGCTTTGGGGAAAAACCTATTAGTCGCTTATATGCCATGGGAAGGTTACAATTTTGAAGATGCTGTACTCATTAGTGAGCGTCTGGTATATGAAGATATTTTGACTTCTTTTCATATACGAAAATATGAAATTGAGATTCATGTGACAAGCCAAGGCCCTGAAAAGATCACTCAAAAAATACCGCACCTACGGCCCGATTTACTGCGAAATTTAGACAAAAACGGAGTTGTAATCTTGGGATCCTGGGTAGAAGGAGGCGATGTTTTAGTAGGTAAATTAAGCCCTCAGCTCGCGCAAGCCCCGGAAGCGCGATTGGTAGACGCCCTATTTGGCACTCAGATAGCCACTTCAAGGGAAACGTGTCTCAAACTCCCTCGCGGTGGGAGGGGACGGGTTGTTGATGTGAGATGGATCCGTTCGAATCCAGAAAGAGAAAGGATTCGTGTATATATTTTACAGAAACGTGAAATCAAAGTAGGTGATAAAGTCGCCGGAAGACATGGAAATAAAGGGATCATTTCCAAAATTTTGCCTAGACAAGATATGCCCTATTTGCAAGACGGAAAGCCTATTGATATGGTCTTCAACCCATTGGGAGTCCCCTCGCGGATGAATGTAGGACAGATATTTGAATGCTCGCTTGGGTTGGCGGGGGTTCTGCTAGAGAGACATTATCGAGTAGGACCGTTTGATGAGAGATATGAACAAGAGGCTTCGCGAAAACTCGTCTTTTCTGAATTACATGAAGCCAGTAAGCAAACAGGGAATCCGTGGGTATTTGAACCCGAGTATCCGGGAAAAAGCAGACTATTTGATGGAAGAACAGGGGATGCCTTTGAAGAACCTGTTCTAGTGGGACAGCCCTATATCTTGAAATTAATTCATCAAGTTGATGACAAAATACACGGGCGTTCCACCGGTCCTTATACATCTCTTACCCAACAACCCGTTAAGGGAAGGGCCAGGCGTGGGGGCCAGCGGGTAGGAGAGATGGAGGTTTGGGCTCTTGAGGGATTTGGTGTTGCGCATATTTTACAAGAGATGCTTACTTATAAGTCTGATCATCTTAGAACTCGCGCCCAAGTATTTGATACTGTAATCATTGGAGGAGAAATGCCTAAGGCTGAGGGGGCTCCCGAATCCTTTCGATTGCTTGTTCGAGAACTACGCTCTTTGGCCCTAGAACTGAATCATTTCCTTGTATCTGAGAAAAACTTTCAGATGAATAGGAAGGAAGCTTGATCGCATAATAAATCGGAATGAATCCGCATTTTTTTTTCTATGATTGACCAGTCTAAACATCAACAACTTCGAATTGGATTGGTTTCTCCTCAACAAATAAGTGCTTGGGCTAATAAAACCCTGCCCAATGGAACGATAGTGGGAGAGGTGACCGAAATCGATCCTATTGACTTGGAAACCAATAAGCCAAAAGTAGGTGGATTCCTTTGTGAACGCATTTTTGGACCTATAAAAAGCGGAGTTTGTGCTTGTGGAATTTCTGGAAAATTCGGAGATCCAAACGAAAAGAGAAAGAGAACCTTTTGCGGCGACTGCGGAGTCGAATTTGCCAATTCTCGGATACGAAGATATCAAATGGGCTACATCAAACTGGCCTGTCCCGTGACTCATGTGTGGTACTTGAGGCGCCTTCCTAGTTATATCGCGAATCTTTTAGATAAATCTCTTAAAGAACTCGAAAACCTAGTATACTGCAACTTTGCTTTTGCTAGGCCTATCACTAAAAAACCCACTCTTTTACGATTACGCGGTTTATTCAAATATGAAACGCAACCCGAACCCTGGCACTGGTACGCTAGCATCCCTCCTTTTTTGAGTCCCCAAGGCTGGCATACACTTCGAAATCGCGAACTTTCTACTGGAGCGAGCGCTATCCGAGAGCAATTGGGCGATCTCGATTTGCGAGTTATTATAGAGTCCTCATTGGCAGAATGGAAAGAATTAGAGGCAGAATGGAAAGAATTAGAGGAAGAGGGGCTCCTAGATGATCCGTGGGAAGAACGGACAATTCAGAAAATTGAAAGAAGAAAGCGCTTTTTGGTTAGACGCATGGGATTAGCTAAGCATTTTATTCGAACAAGTGTAGAACCCCAATGGATGGTTTTATCTCTATTACCCGTCCTTCCCCCGGGCTTGAGACCGGCGGCCGTTCATAGAGAGGAGCTTGCGCTTTCACGAAGGGGTTCGGATATTAATACACTTTATGGTCGCGTTCTTTCGCGGAACAAGGAAGTTCTCAAGTATATAAGAACGCCATTTACGCCAGAGGACGTCGTAATGTCTCAGCAGATTTTATTACAAGAAGCTGTAGATACACTTCTTGATAATGGAGTCCGCGGACAGCCAATAAGGGATGGTCAGAATAGGGTTTACAAGTCGTTTTCAGATGTCATTAAAGGGAAAGAGGGCAGGTTTCGCGAAACTCTGCTTGGAAAGCGGGTTGATTATTCGGGACGTTCGGTCATTGTTGTGGGCCCCTCCCTTTCATTGCATCAATGTGGATTGCCTCGTGAAATAGCAATAGAGCTTTTCCAGCCATTTCTAATCCGCAGTCTAATTCAACAGAACCTTGCTCCGAACATAGGGGCTGCTAAGAGTCAAATTCGGGAAAAAGAGCGAATTGTATGGGAAATCCTTCCGAAAGTTATCCAGGGGCATCCTGTATTGCTGAATAGAGCACCTACTTTGCATCGATTAGGCATACAAGCTTTCCAACCCATTTTAGTGCAAGGACGCGCTATTTATTTACATCCACTCGTTTGTAAAGGATTCAACGCAGACTTCGATGGGGATCAAATGGCTGTTCATGTACCTCTATCCTTGGAAGCGCAGGCGGAGGCTCGTTTACTTATGTTTTCTCATATGAATCTCTTGGCGCCGTCTATTGGGGATCCTATTTGCGTACCAACGCAAGATATGCTTATTGGGCTCTATATCTTAACAAGCGGGAATCGTCGAGGTCTTTGTGTAAATAGGTATAATCTGTGGAATCACAGAAAGGGCCAAACGGAGAGAGTTGGGCACAAGAAGGCGAGGGATAGGAAAGGAAAAGAACCCCTTTTTTTCAATTCTTATGATGCAATTGGAGCTTATCGACAGAAAAGAATCCGTTTAGACAGCCCCCTTTGGCTCCGGTGGCGACTAGACCAAGGCCTTGTTGTTTCAAGAGGACTTCCTGTCGAAGTTCACTATGAATCTTCGGGTACCCATCATCAGATTTACGGACACTTTCTAATCGTAAGAAGCCTAAAAAAAGACATTCTTTGTCGATATATTCGAACGACACTTGGTCATCTTTTTTTTTCTCGTGAAATCGAAGAAGCTATCCAAGGGTTTTCTCAGCTCTCTTCCTACGGTACCTAAATGAAGTAAGGCTCTATGCCCCCAGTCTGAATTCGGGCCTTTCCGATTCAAGTCAGACCCTAGTGACTTCTACGCGAAGCGAGGTCGAGAAGGGGGCGCTTTCTAATCATGAACTCAAATCTATTGTGGAATCCTACTCAACGGAATCGGGAGGTGCTTATGAAGGAGCCGGCCAATCTGGTCTTTCACAATAACGTAATAGATGGGGCTGCTATTAAACGCCTTATTCATCGATTAATCGATCACTTTGGAATGGCCTATACATCCCACATCTTGGATCAAATAAAGACCCTGGGTTTCCAGCAAGCCACTGCTACATCCATTTCATTAGGAATTGATGATCTGTTAACGATACCTTCTAAGCGAGGGCTGGTCCAGGATGTTGAACAACAAAGTTTTCTTTTGGAAAAACAATATCATTATGGGAATGTACACGCGGTAGAAAAATTACGCCAATCCATCGAGATATGGTATGATACAAGTGAATATTTGCGACAAGAAATGAATCCCCATTTTCGAAGCACCGACCCCTTGAATCCTGTGCATATCATGTCTTTTTCGGGGGCGAGAGGAAATGCCTCTCAAGTACACCAATTAATAGGGATGAGAGGGTTAATGTCAGATCCACAAGGACAGATGATTGATTTACCCATTCAAAGCAATTTACGCGAAGGGCTCTCCTTAACCGAATATATCATTTCTAGCTATGGAGCCCGCAAGGGGGTTGTGGATACTGCTATACGAACAGCAGACGCTGGGTATCTTACGCGCAGACTTGTTGAAGTCGTTCAACACGTTGTTGTACGTAGAACAGATTGTGGCACCACCCGAGGGATCTCCGTAAGTCCCCCAAAGGGGACGGTGCCGGAAAGATCTTTTATACAAACATTAAGTGGTCGTGTATTAGCCAACGATCTTTATATGCGTACGCGATGCATTGCCCTTCGAAATCAAGATCTTGGGATGAGCCTTGTCAATCAACTCATAACCTTTCAAATACAGCCAATCTCTGTTCGAACCCCCTTCACTTGTAGGAGTACGTCTTGGATCTGTCGATTATGTTATGGTCGGAGTACTACTCATGGCGACTTGGTTGAGTTGGGGGAAGCTGTCGGTATTATTGCGGGTCAATCCATTGGAGAACCGGGGACTCAGCTAACATTAAGAACTTTTCATACCGGTGGAGTATTCACAGGAGGTACTGCAGAACATGTGCGCGCCCCGGTCAACGGAAAAATCCAATTCAATGAGCACTTGGTTCATCCCGCACGGACACGCCATGGGCAGCCTGCCTTTCTATGTTCTATCGATTTTGATGTCACTATTGAGAGTGAGGATCTTATCCATAGCGTGCCTATTCCACCAAAGAGCCTTCTTTTAGTTCAAAATAATGAATATGTAAAATCAGAACAAGTAATTGCTGAGATGCGTGCGGGAAAATCCACCTTTCCTTTGAAAGATAGAGTTCGAAAACATATTTATTCCAACTCAGAAGGAGAAATGCACTGGAGTACCAATGTGTACCATGCACCCGAACTTCCTTATAGTAATGTCCATCGCTTACCACGAACAGGGCATTTATGGATCTTGTTAGGGAATTTAGGCGGATCGGCCCCTACTCCTTTTTCGATCTACCAGGATCAAGATCAAATGAGCATTGATTCGCTTTCTGCCCAAGGTAGAGATAGGACTCGCCCCTCTGTGAAAAAGGAGCCATTGAGACACCAATTCTTTCCTTTTGGTCTGGATGGCAAAAAAAGGGGGGATACTTTTACCATTCGTAATTCTTCAGAGCTTAATCAAAGCCTATTAACTGTCCCTTCTAATCTACCCTATCCTCCTATTCTACGCGAGAATTGGGATTTAGTGGCGAAGAAGCGAAGAAGTGGATTTCTCATTCCACTGGGATCGATCCAAGAACATGGACGAAAAAAAGAACTAATACTCTGTTCCGACATCTCGATTGAAATGCCCATAAATGGTATTTTCGGTAGAAAAAGCATTCTTGCTTATTTCGACGACTCTCGATACAAAAGAGGGGGTTCGGGAATTCTGAAATATGGGCCTATAGAGTTGGAAGAGGCAGATGAAATCGTCAAAAAGGAGATGGTTGACTATGCCTTCGGAGGAGTCCAAGAATTGGAGCTAGAATACCAAGAGGAAGCGGAAGTTGATCCGCTTTTTTTCATTCCCGGAGCCGAAGAAGTTTATATTTTCCCCGACTTCTCTTTCATACTGGTACGGAACAAGAGTCTCATTAGAAGAAATACCCGAATTACGTTCAATAAAAGAAGTCAGGCAGGGGGGTTGGTGCGAGTGGAGAGAAAAACAAAAAGGGGGGGAGCGGGGTGGGTGAAAGTGGAAATCTTTTCGGGAGATATCCACTTTCCGGAGGGAGAAGATCATATATCCCTACACAGTGGCGTCTTGATACCAATACCACCACGAATAAGAAAAGGCGATTCGAAAGAATCCAAAAAATGGAAAAATGGGATCTCTGTCCAACGAATTCCACTTTCCAAGAAAAGCTCTTTTGTTTTGCTTCGCCCCGTAGTCACATATGAAAGAGCGGACGGTATAAAGTTAACAAGACTTTTTCCTCAAGATCTATTGGAAGAAATCGATAATATACAACTTCAAGTTGTTAACTATATCCGTTATGCCGACGGCAGCTTGATTCAGGATATTTATGACACAAGTATTCAATTCGTTCGGACTTGCTTATTCTTGAATTGGGCCCAAGAGGAGTCCTCTAGATCTAGAGAGGAGGCCGGCGCTTCCTTTGTGGAAGTAAGTACAAAGGGCTTGCTTCGAGATTTCCTAAAAATCCACTTAGGGAAATCCCCGAGTTCATCTATTAGAAAAAGGGAGGATCCCTCAGGGTCAGTACTGCCCTCTGAGAAGGGTCCAGATCGTCCCAACATCAATCCCTTTTCTTCGAGTTATTCCATGGATTGCCAGGCAAGGGTTCGACAAGCACTTAGCGAAAACCAAGGAACTGTTCGTACATTGTTGAATCGAAGGAAGGAATCCCAATCTTTCCTAATCTTGTCCTCATCGAATTGTTTTCAACTAGGTCCCTTCAACAATGGAAAATCTCACAATGCGAAAAAAGAATTAATTAAAAGAGAGGCAGACCCTCTCATTCCGATGAGGGCTTTCTCGGGCCCTTTAGGAGCAGTCCCTCCAATTGTGCATTTTGGTCTATACTACCCTTTCCTAACAAAGAGTCAGATGTCGCGAATGAAATATTTGCAACTTCATAGTTTCAAAGAGACCCTTCAAGTAATTCACTCTTTTTTAATGGATGAAAACCAGCAACTCTATAAGCCCGATCCAGACAGTAACATCTTTTTGAATCCATTCCACTTGAATTGGGATTTCCTACAGCACAATTATCATCCGAATTCTTGGGAAGAACCCTACACAACAATCCATCTTGGGCAGCTTTTTGAGGAAAGTGGCTCTATAGCGAAAAAGGGCCCACGCCCAAAGTCGGGTCAAGTTTTCATTGTCCAAGCGGGTTATCGAATAATAAGAGCAGCTAAGCCCTATTTGGCTACTCCAGGAACAACTGTTCATGGCCATTATGGAGAACTCCTTTCCGAGGGAGGTACGTTAGTTACCTTTCTATATGAAAAATCACGGTCTGCTGATATAACACACGGTCTTCCAAAAGTAGAAAGGGCATTCGAAGTGCGTTCAATTGATTCAATATCGATGAACCTAGAAAACAGAGTGGAGGGTTGGAACGAGTGGATAACAAGAATTCTGGGAATTCCCTGGGGATTCTTGATTGGTGCCGAGCTAACAATCGCGCAAAGTCGTCTTTCTTTGGTTAATAAGATCCAAAAGGTTTATCGATCCCAAGGAGTGCAGATCCATACTAAGCATATAGAAATTATTGTACGCCAAATAACCTCAAAAGTCTTGGTTTCAGAAGATGGAATGTCGACTCTTTTTTTACCCGGAGAACTTATTGGATTCTTACGAGCCGAACGGATGGGGCGGGTTTTGGAAGAGGGGGTCTCTTACCGCGCCGTCTTATTGGGAATAACTCGCGCATCTCTAACGACTCAAAGTTTTCTATCCGAAGCAAGTTTTCAAGAAACGGCTCGGGTTTTAGCAAAAGCCGCTCTCCAAGGTCGTATCGATTGGTTGAAAGGCCTGAAAGAGAACGTTGTTCTCGGAGAGATGATCCCCGCTGGGACCGGATTCAAAGGATTAGTACACTCGTCAAGGGAACATAAGACTCTTTTTCGGGAAACCAAAACGAAGCATTTATTCGAAGAAAGGGCGAGAAATTGTTTCTTCTATCATAGAGAATGGTTTGATTCTTCTTTTTGATTCTCCTTCTTCTAGTCCAAAGAATGGAAAGGATCCATCAGAAGAATCCTTTCCTTTACAAGATTGAATGATTCCGAAGAACGGACACATGGATCCTTTTCACTATGTATGGTATGGGGCGGCGCTTTCATAATAGTAAGAAAGAAAGAGAATAACGAATAGAAAGGGAAGGAATGGCTTAAATCATGTATCAACGGCCAATCCTCGGTAGAAGAGAAGGTTCCGTCGGAACAATCCTGTATTTCCGAATACCTTGTCTTTTTTCTTTGAACAAAAAAAAAGAAAGAGCAAATGGAGGAGAAATGAAAAGAAGATATTGGAACATCCAGTTGGAAGAGTTGATAGCAGCAGGAGTGCATTTCGGTCATAAGATTAACAAATGGAATCCTAAAATGGCCCCTTTTATTTCCATTTATCCAAAGTTTGAAGGTACTCATATTCCAAATCTTACGCGAACCGCGCGCCGTTTAGCAGAAGCTTGCAATTTGGTTTTTGATGCAGCAAGTCGAGGACAGAGCTTCTTACTTGTTGGTACCAAAAAAGAAGCAGCGAATTCCGTACTACGGGCGGCAAGAAGGGCTCGGTGCCATTATGTTAATAAAAAGTGGCTAGGTGGTATATTAACGAATTGGTCCACTACGCAAAGGATGCTTCGTAAGTTCAGGGACTTGAGAACGCAACAAAAGGAAGGGGGCCTTCGTCGTCTTCCCAAAAGAGATGCAGCTCTTTTGAAGAGGCAGTTGTCTCACTTGCAAAAATATTTAGGCGGGGTGCAATATATGGCGGGATTACCCCAGATTGTAATCGTCGTTGATCAGCAAAGGGAATTTACGGCCCTTCGAGAATGCATCACTTTGGAAATTCCAACAATTGGGTTAATCGATACAGATTGTGACCCCGATCTCGTGGATCTTCCGATTCCAGCAAATGATGACTCGGTGTCTTCAATCCAATTCATTCTTAACAAATTAGTATTTGCTATTTGTAAGGGCCGTTCCCTCTACGAAAGCCTTAAAGAGAAAGAGGAAGAGGAAAAAAAGATACAAAAAAAAAGGAGAATCCTTTGTGATTAGTTGGTATCCAAACTATCGAATTCAAGGAAACAAGCCGAAAAAGAAACGATTGAATCAAAATAATTCCTTTTTAAGTTCTATTTTTCTCAGAGGGCAATATGAGTGTTTTCTCATCTTCTATAAACACAGTAAAGGGGCTATTCTACGAGGTATCGGGTGTGGAGGTCGGTCAACATTTTTATTGGCAAATAGGGGGGTTCCAAGTCCACGGTCAAGTGCTTATTACTTCTTGGGTTGTAATTGCGATCTTATTAGGTTCAGCTACTCTAGCTGTTCAAAATCCGCAAACCATTCCGACGGATGTTCAGAATTTCTTCGAATATGTCCTCGAATTCATTCGAGACGTGAGCAAAACGCAGATTGGAGAAGAATATGGCCCTTGGGTTCCCTTTATTGGGACTCTCTTTCTTTTTATTTTTGTTTCGAATTGGTCGGGGGCCCTCTTCCCTTGGAAAATAATACAGTTACCGCAGGGGGAGTTAGCCGCACCCACAAATGATATAAATACAACCGTTGCTTTAGCCTTACTCACGTCAGTGGCCTATTTTTATGCAGGTCTTTCCAAAAGGGGATTGGGCTATTTCAATAAATACATTCAACCGACTCCAATCCTTTTACCCATTAATATCTTAGAAGATTTTACAAAGCCTTTATCACTGAGTTTTCGGCTTTTCGGGAATATATTGGCCGATGAATTAGTAGTTGTTGTTCTTCTTTCTTTAGTCCCTTTAGTGGTTCCTATACCTGTCATGTTTCTGGGATTATTTACAAGCGGCATTCAAGCACTTATTTTTGCAACTTTAGCTGCGGCTTATATCGGCGAATCCATGGAGGGCCATCATTGACAAGTCTTTTCTTTGGCTTAGCCCAACACAAGGTATCCGTGACAGAATTGCCCTTTGGAACTTCTCCAGAAATCCAAAAAGAGGGTACACTATAGTAGGAAAGTGCAAAAAAGGAAAGAGATCGAAAAGCTCTTTTTCCTAAAATGAACCTTGGACCTTCTTATACCTTCTTCCAATCCAAATGCTTTTTCTATGGAGAATGGAAAAGAGACTTGTGCTAGCTCTTTCCAGTGCGGGATTCAAAAAAAGGATTCTTCTATTATTCCATATAGAATGGAAATTTCTAGAAAAGAAAAAAAGGCTCCTTTTGCTTGAGTTCATTCAAGCCATTGGCCAAAAAGGAAATATTACGAAAGCTAAAGAAGAAATAGCGGAAACGGAACTTCGATCAAGTCAATAGTGAGATTTCTATGCAATCCTTCGGCCTAAGGAATTCATGGATCTCTTTAGTTCTTTTCTTTCGATTGGATCCATCGAGTATAATGCTAAAAAAAGGAAAATCCCCATTTTCAAAAAAGAAAGCAAAGAAAGGGTTTGTGGGGGTTAAACTCGGTCTATGAAATCGAATGCTTCTGGGCCAACTGGGACCTTTCGAAGAATGATTCTAGAATCGGATTCAATCTAAGATATGAAACGAAGCGTTGGTTTCCGTTAGGAAAGAAATATATGTACATATATATGTGCTATGCGATAGTAACGCAACATCTATGAAACGAAAGATCTACCCAACCTGTCTGATTCCTCGGAATTTCGATAGGATTGCCTTCGTCTGTGACTCTTAATTCACTGAAGAAAAAGAAAGGATAAAATCCCGAAAAAGAAACGAATGAGGGGAAGAATTGAAAGAGTGGTTCCAAACAAAGCAATAAAGTCTTCTAATGTATTGTTATTGTGTGCTGCGGCATCCAATGGAGGGTAAATGACTTTATTTATTGTTATCCGAACCTTACCAGACGTTGGTGAAAAGTTGGGACGCTTGCTCTATAAAGGGGCTCTGAGGCAAGGTAGTTTGCAATTTTTGAAAATGGCAGGTGATTGGGTAGGTTTTCGAGTAAGCTTGATCAGTCCTCCTGATAAAGGCATACACTACCGCTCAGTAAGTTTATATGGAATGGTGACTTGGCTGCTTATCATGCCGGTGCTGACTGCATTTACTTGCTATGTACTGTGGCATTGCATTCAATCCCAAAACTCTGGTAAGCCAATGCCTACACAGAAGTTAAAGAACCTTTCAATAGGAATCCTCGTATGGATAGCTATAGGGCTCCTTCTTAGCTCGAAGGTTCCTGTCGTGTTAGTGTATTCTTTCGACTATTGCGTGAAGACTCTTTTGAAATACATTTTACCTACTGATTTGCGTAGTGTTTTCTATGAAAAATATTATACCCCTTTCGTTCTTAATATGATCGCTTTTCTTTTCAGCGAAGCCTTTTTAGTCAGGAGATGGGTTGGGGGTATTTATGGTTATCGGATGACGCCATCAAATTCCATTTTCAGGAATCCACGCATAAAAACAAAAATTATTTTACAATTTTTGAAAATCGCAGGTGATTGGGTAGGTTATCGAGTAAGCTTGATCAGTCCTCCTGATAAAGGCATACTCGAACGCTCAGTAAGTGTATACATCGTACTGGTTTCACCTCTTGTGATGCCGCTTCTCACTGCCTTTTCTTTATTGGTGCTCTTTGATTGCATTCAATCCCAAAACTCTGGTAAGCCAATGCCTACACAGAAGTTAAAGAACCTTTCAATAGGAATCCTCGTATGGATAGCTATAGGGCTCCTTCTTAGCTCGAAGGTTCCTGTCGTGTTAGTGTATTCTTTCGACTATTGCGTGAAGACTCTTTTGAAATACATTTTACCTACTGATTTGCGTAGTGTTTTCTATGAAAAATATTATGGCCCTTTCGTTCTTAATATGCTCGCTTTTTTTTCCAGCGAAGCTCGTTTATTCAATGCATGGTTTTGGGTTCTTTATGGGAAGAATTGAAAGAGCGAAACAAAGAAATAGAGTCAGAAAGGTCCGTGGGTTGACATCAAAAAAACTTCGGGAATAGAACTGAAAAAAGAAAAGAGCGAGGGAGTTCCGAGGATTCCATCATTTTCTTACTGGAATTGGGAGTTGGTAGTTCTTTCAGACGGATGAAACGTAGGGATGGAATAAGAAGGTCATAATTCATTATTCATTGGATGATTGTATCATTAACCATTTCTGTATTTTTGTCCGAGGAACTCACTTATTATGAATCCACTGATTTCTGCCGCTTCCGTTATTGCTGCTGGGTTGGCTGTCGGGCTTGCTTCTATTGGACCGGGGATTGGGCAAGGCACTGCTGCGGGCCAAGCTGTAGAAGGTATCGCCAGACAGCCCGACGCCGAGGGAAAAATACGAGGTACTCTATTACTGAGTCTAGCTTTTATGGAAGCTTTAACAATTTATGGGCTGGTTGTAGCATTAGCACTTTTATTTGCGAATCCCTTTGTTTAATCCTTAGGTCCTCGAACTCGCTTGCTCCTTGCTTTTGCGAATTCTAGCAAGACTTCACATTCCGACAATTCCCTAATTCTTAGTCGGGTGGGAATCCGCCAGGAGGAGGCTCTTTTGGAAGATGAGGGATTGGCATACTGACCTGACTCACTTCCTTGTTTCTCATTTTGAGTCCAATGGGAGCGGGGGGGTTAAAACAAATGGACTCTTCTGCAATTCACGCGAAACGCGGTCCTTGTTTGATTAATTCGAATAAGTGAAGTGTCCTTCTTATTGAGATGAGAGCCCCCCCCAAAAAAAGAAATCTCTTTGATTTCAAAATGGCTTTTTGATTCTGTTTCAAAAGCAGTAAATAAAAGAAAAAAGAATCAATCGAGAATCGAGTAAGTAACTCGAAGAAATGGTCAGTAGAAAAAGGTGAGACAAAAAGAACGTTGTTTGCTTTTGGAGTCTATCTATAAAGGGGGATCTTATGCAAAATGGAACCGATTCTTTCGTTTTCTTGGGTCACTGGCCATCCGCCGGGAGTTTCGGGTTTAATACCGATCTTTTAGCAACAAATCCAATAAATCTAAGTGTAGTGCTTGGTGTATTGATCTTTTTTGGAAAGGGAGTGTGTGCGAGTTGTTTATTTCAAGAATAGGCTGGATCCAACCAGCTGCACTTTTTCTTGTGTTAGAACAAGGAAGGGGGGTGCACGATCCCGCGAATTCCTTCTGACTCAATTCCAAAATCATATTGAAGAACCCTAGCATTTCGCGATTCGTTACTAAATAGACTTTGATTCTCTATCAACCAATAACGCGGGACCCTCGACATGGTTAAAGCTAAACTCTTTGAAGTCCAAAGGCAGCACAGTACTCTTTCTACAGTTAATACACAAATGGGGTTCAAATGAATCGTTGGAAATTTGGTTCGATAGAGAGCACTCATGTCGATCCAATGATTGGAACCCCTTCTTGGAAAAGCGCGATTTCACGCCCTTTGTATTCAATGCGGAATCGATGACCTACGTATAAAGTAAGAAGCGTTCTTAGGACTGAAAGAACAAACGAAACAACTTTGCTGACAATTCCATATTTTGATTTAGTCAGAAGAGTCCTCCAAATATTCGGGTCTTGGATTAATGATCCGTTTCGATATTTTCATTTGGGAGCCTGAAATAGGAATAGAGGATAGGCTCGGTGCATTTCAAAAGTACGGGAATTCCCCGTAAATAAGGGAAATCATTGAGCGCGAGAGCCAAATGAATCGAAAGATTCATGTTTGGCTCGGGAAGGGATCATCAAAGTTCGGAAATGAATGGAAAGATAATCTACTTTCATTAAATGATTTATTAGATAATCGAAAACAGAGGATCGTGAATACTATTCGAAATTCAGAGGAACTGCGGGGAGGGGCCATCGAAGAGCTGGAAAAAGCACACGCCCGCTTACGGAAAGTAAAAACAGACATGGAGCAGTTTCGAGTGAACGAATATTCTCGCGCGGAACGAAAAAGGGCGGACTTAATTACTGCAGCTTATAAGCAGTTAGAACAATTTGAAAATTTCAAAAATGAAAGCATTCTTTTTGAACAACAAAGGGCAATTAATCAAGTCCGCCAATGGGTTTTCCAAGAAGCCCTAGAAGGAGCTTTGCAAATTCTGAACCGTTCTTTGAACACGGAGTTACATTTACGTACGATTAGTGCGAATATTGGCCTCTTTGGATCCCTGAAAGAAAGAACTTATTAGTCCTTCTACGAGTCTACTTATCCCACGCCAGGCAGGCATTATTTTTTTCTTCCAAACAAATGAAGAAAGAGTCATGGTACCTATTCGAGCTGATGAAATTAGTAATATTATCCGTCAACGTATCAAACAATATAAGCGAGAAGTCAATATTGTCAATATGGGTAGCGTCCTTCAAGTAGGTGACGGCATTGCTCGTATTTATGGTCTTAATGAGGTAATGGCAGGTGAATTAGTAGAATTTGAAGAAGGTACGACAGGCATTGCCCTGAATTTGGAATCCACAAATGTTGGGGTTGTATTAATGGGTGGTGGTTTGATGATACAAGAGGGGAGCTCCGTAAAAGCAACAGGAATAATTGCCCAGATACCGGTCAGTGAAGCTTATTTGGGTCGTGTTGTAAATGCTCTGGCTAAACCTATTGATGGTCGAGGCGGCATTTCCGCTTCGGAATCTCGGTTAATTGAATCTCCAGCTCCGGGTATTATTTCGAGACGTTCCGTATATGAGCCTCTTCAAACAGGACTGATTGCTATTGATTCGATGATTCCTATAGGACGCGGTCAGCGAGAATTAATTATTGGTGACAGACAGACGGGGAAAACCGCAGTAGCTACGGATACAATTCTCAATCAACGAGGAAAGGATGTAATATGTGTTTATGTAGCTATTGGTCAAAAAGCATCTTCAGTGGCTCAGGTAGTGACTACCTTTCAGGAAACGGGAGCGATGAAATACACGATTGTGGTAGCCGAAACCGCAGCTTCCCCCGCAGCATTACAATACCTCGCCCCTTATACAGGTGCGGCTCTGGCGGAATTTTTTATGTACCGGGAACGGCACACTTTAATCATTTATGATGATCTCTCAAAGCAAGCACAGGCTTATCGTCAAATGTCTCTTCTCTTACGAAGACCCCCTGGTCGCGAAGCTTATCCAGGAGATGTTTTTTATTTACATTCACGCCTTTTGGAAAGAGCCGCTAAATCAAGTTCGAATTTGGGTGAGGGAAGTATGACTGCTTTACCAATAGTAGAGACCCAGGCGGGGGATGTTTCGGCTTATATTCCTACTAACGTAATTTCCATTACGGACGGTCAGATCTTCTTATCCGCCGATCTATTCAACTCTGGAATCAGGCCTGCTATTAATGTCGGGATTTCCGTCTCCAGGGTAGGGTCCGCAGCGCAAATTAAAGCCATGAAACAAGTAGCCGGCAAATCAAAATTGGATTTGGCGCAATTCACAGAATTAGAAGCCTTTGCCCAATTTGCCTCTGATCTCGATAAAACGACTCAAAATCAATTAGCAAGAGGGCGACGATTGCGTGAGTTGCTCAAACAATCCCAAGCCCAACCTCTCGCGGTCGAAGAGCAGATAATGACTGTTTATACTGGAACAAATGGTTATCTTGATTCATTAGAAGTTGGGCAGGTAAGGCCATTTCTCGGTAATTTACGTGACTACTTAAAAAGTCAGAAACCCCAGTTCCAAGAAATCATATCGTCTACCAAGACATTCACCGAGGAAGCAGAAACCCTTTTGAAAGAGGCAATTCAGGAAGAGATGGAACGCTTCCGGCTTCAGTAACAAGTGTAAAAAGAGAGATTACTCGCCTTTTCTTTAGACGGAAGAAGCCCCTTTTTTACAGAGCCCATCCCGGAGAGTCTCGTACATTCTGTGTATTTCGAAGATATGATCTATATATCTCATATATAAGTTCTGCAATCTCTTCTAGAGATATAATAAAAAAAAGATAGAAAACTTTTAGCGAATGCAATAGTAAAGTGGGATTCTTGTTCGAAAAACAGTACCCCCTTGGTTGGTTTGAAATCATTGCGGAAAGTCTAGGCACGGAATAGAGAGATTCCAACCACCTATTGGAAATAGGATTGACTGCGGGTTCGAGCCATAACACACTATTTCAGAAACCGTATCGAGCGAAATCAAGCAGGTTTTCCATGAACAAGATTTGCCTAAGAGAAGAACCTATATTGAGATTCTTCCAAAAGTCGAGAAATCAGAACCAAGTGAAGATTTCATGGACGTTGATAAGATCCTTCCATTTAGCAAGCAGCACCTTAGGATGCCATCGCCTTCAAGTTAAGGGCGAGGTTCAAAAAAAAAGAACCAAGTTAAGATGATAGGGGGAAACCCCGTCTTCTTGATTAACTACTTCCTTTTTGAATTTCATAGTACATGTCCTACCCAAACGGAATTTGTAGCTTGCTATCTTCTTGCCTAGAAGGAAAGGACCTCCCTGCTTCTCAAGAAATCCAAAAAGAGGGTACGCTATATCTGACCTAGAGGAATAAGAAAATCTTGCTAGGGTAGGAAAGTATACAACCGGAAAGAGATCGACAAGATCTTTTTCCTAAAATGAACCTTGGACCTTCTTATACCTTCTTCCAGTCAGAATGCTTTTTCTATGGAGAGTGGATAATAGGCTCGCGTTATGGGCGCTTGGGAGGGAAGAAACGAATCTTAAGGTCTCGGACTCCCGGGGGGTGGTTCCATAGGTCAGGTGGCCGAGTTCTTTTTGGAAGAGTTTCGAGTCTACAGAGCTGCCGTTCTACCTAAATCATTTTGGATCCGATCGAAAAATATACTAAAGGGGTAAACTCTGATGACCTACCGAGACTTATGGATCATTTTGGTGGTTCAAAAACTTTCAAAGCCGGTTAAAAAAGGTATTCTGCAATTTTCGAAACTGGCGGTGGGGTGGGTAGGTGCTCGAGTAAGCTTGATCAGCCCTTCTCAAAAAGGCATACTCAAACGCTCAGTAAGTTTATATGCAGTGGTGACTTCACCCCTTCTTATACCGGCGCTCACTGCTTTTGCTTGCTACGTACTGTGGCATTGCATTCAATGCGAAAGCTCCGGAGAACCGATGCCTACACAGAAGTTAAAGGTGCTTTCAATAGGAATCCTCGTCTGGATGGCTATAGGGCTCCTTCTTAGCTCGGGAGCTCCAATCGACTTCCTGGATGGGTTGGACTTTTGCATAAAGAATATTTGTAAGTGCACGCTTCCTCTAGAGGTGCGGAGTGCTTTCTATTCGAAATATGTCCCTGTTTTTAAGAAGGTTTTCAATTTTTTTGCATACGAGGCCCGGTTCATAAAGGCATGGTTTTTTGCTCTTTGATTAAGAGCGAAACCTCTCGTCTTTATTAACGGGGAGCTCTAGGGAATCCACTGCATTTTCTAGGGCTAAATGCCTCTGTTTCGGTTTACGAGACTATGAACTTAAGCAAACCCATGATTATTCATGATTCCCTAATGGAATCAATTCCAAAGTGGCCCCGAACTAGAGGAATGTTATGATAAAACTGCGTTTGAAACGATGCGGGCGGAAGCAACGCGCCTTTTATCGAATCGTTGCAATTGATGTGCGAGCCCGAAGAGAGGGAAGGGCTCTTCAAAAGGTGGGTTTTTATGATCCGATAAACAATCAAACCCATTTAAATGTTCCTACTATTCTCTCTTTTCTTCAACAAGGCGCTCAACCGACCGGAACTGTTCATGATATTTCAAAGAAGGCGGGGGTCTTGGAAGAACTGCTTCTTAAGCAAGGGACTTCCCCTTTTTGAGGGGAAGGGCGGAGCGATACGCAAAAGAGAGGGACCATTCTGACGATTTGTAAAGATCCAAATGGATTCTACCCCTTCTCTCTCTTTTTTTTGTTCTCTCTCTCTCTTTTTTCTTCTCTCTGCAAATTCGGATTCTTGTCTATCCAGTGGGGGAGTTCGTATCCCTAAAGTCAATCTGGCTTTTTCTATGGAGAAGAAATAAGAGGCCCGTTCCGTGGGCGCGTGGGCGTATAGAAGCGTATGCATAGAACTCTGCTTCTGGATCTGATCTGAGAGTTCTCAGTCTTTTCTTTCTCAAATCTCTTCCTATCCTATCGGAGGGCTAGGGAGGGAATCTGCGGAAGGCAAATAGGAACACATAAATGGATACGAAAGGGATGCCTTGGAATATTTGGAATGAAAGACAATTCCGAATCTGCTTTGTCTACGAACTAAGGAAGCTATAAGTAATGCAACTATGAATCTCACGGAGAGTTCGATCCTGGCTCAGGATGAACGCTGGCGGTATGCCTAAAACTCTTTTGACTAGTGGATACGATTTGACAACAAACTCTCAAAAAGGGTATAATTAATATGTACGATCGATCGGAAGGATCGTCTATTTTCTTTTGCCTTTTCAGTAGAGTGAAATTAAGCGGCCGTTAAAGATAGAGGGTTCGAATCCTTTCGATTCCTTTTTGGATTTAATTTTTACCAAAAGTAAAGAAAATTCAATTGGGGGGGAGAGGAAAGTACGTGGGCCCTCCTGGAGGGCACGTAAAGAACTAAGACAATCTTAATCTAGGAAGTTGCGTCCCCTATTTATGTAGTAATTTGAAAGTGCCCTCGAGGGGGCCGGAGACACAATATGGATAGAATACGGCGAGTACTATCAAGTGACCCAAGAAAAAATTGCGTTATCTTTCTAAGAGAATATATTATCTTTTTTAAAAAAGTAAAACCGGAGGTCCAAATGAAAGTTAGAGAGCGAATAGTCGTACTGATACTTGAGGGGGGCAAAAGGGGGCAAATATTTCTTTATTTGATTAGAAATCAAGTGAACTCCATGAACCAAAAATGTGACTCCATCATTACCGAGACAGGCAGTCTCTATTGTCTGATCACGGAACCACTTTTTCTCTTTATTTTCACATTCCTTATTTTGTACCACTTTTACATATGGTGTAAAAATGCGAATGAGGAAGGGAGAGAGGAGTTTGATGAGTCCGCGATGTACCACGCCTTTGCTGTACTAACGTGGCTTCTTCTAGGTGCCATACTTCAATTGAAATTGGGAATCCATTTCCTGATGGGATTGAACTCTTTCTTTCAATCAGTGATGAAGCAGGTGCTGCCCAATGAGATTCATAGTTTAGTCAACGCTAAATTGGGGCCCTTTTTCATGGGCGTAATCTCATTTTTGGCCAGGGAAGCTCATGGAATGGAGGCAGGACGGAGGGCTCGTTTAAGGGATCTCGTCTTCGTGACGATAGTCTCTCTATTCCGCGTTAGCTCACGCATTAGTGAAATCCTAATCGTAGAGGGGCCGGTGGCTATTTGGAGGACCTTAGCGATGGCAACTTCACTCACCATCGACTCGGGGATGGTGATATTGGTCATACCGGGGGCCAGGAGAATCCAAAAAGGAATAAATCTCTGCAAAAAGTATCCTTCGATCCCTCCCGTTCTTTGGGCAGCGTTGGGTCTTTTGGCTTTCTATCTCTACTCCCGCGATCGGCGGCGGCAGTTCGAAATGAACGAGCCGGAGAAGATCCTTTCCGTCTCCAATGTAATTATGGCGGTGGTCATCGCCTTTTGCGGCGGGCATGCCATAATGAGAATGAAGGCTCTTTCTCGGGGTGTGCACTACACTCCTCCCGTTTCGGGGTATTCGACTACCTTGACGAACGAGAAGGAGGGGCTCGAGGTAGAAAAAGGAGAGCCTCGTAGGTGGCGGTTCTGGCGTAAAGATAAAGAAAAAACCCCGGTCGTGCCTCCGACCCCAGAGGTCTCGCAGACACCAAAGCCATTGGACGAAGTCATACGAGAGCTATATGATCGCCGTCGGTGGAAGGGAGCCCTAGATGCGAAGGCGTTCAAGGAACGGGTTGAACGCGGCGAAAATCCCTACTCTACATGAATTCTAAGCAAGGGGGATCCCGGACCAAGGGAAGGGGAGCAGGAGTAAAGAGAAAAAAGAGAGGAAGCATTCGGACGATTTGTAAAGAATCCAAATGGATTCTACCTCTTCGCTTTCTTCTCTCTCTATCTTGGCTTTCTTGTCTATCCAAAAGAAAGAAAATCTATTCTCTTCATACTGTTTCAAAGTCCACTAGTTTGAATGGTATCAAAAGAAAAAAAAGAAACGAATAGTCGGGGTTCCATTGAATTTCAAGTATTTTCGTTTACGACAAAAAATAACGCATTTTCTCGCTTTTCCGATCCCCTAAAAGGGGTTGACAGGAAAGCGAGAAGTCGTTGGGTTAGATTAATCAAACCAATAAATAAAAAAACATAAGAGAGAGGAGCTAAAAAAACATAACATAACAGAGATGTGGCATAATGAATTGGAGAAAATTAATCGCGGTTTGCATAGAAAAAGGAAACGCTCTTGGAAAGGTCTTAGTTTGGCTAGGTTTTGCCTACTCGAAGTCGATCTCTTACGGCCTACTTCTTTCAACGACGGTCGGGTATCGAGCCCTGGCCCTTTTGGTCAAACGAGTTGGGATACACATAACAATTGTGTTACAAAAAATCCCGGAGAATTCGCCAATGTGGATTAAACATCCCGCCCTTCGTTGGGCCCTTTTGATCATTTTTGATGGTTTTCTTATCATAAGGCTCCGCGTATTCATCGGGGATAGAAAGAGTAAGGCAAAGAGTAAGGCTAAGTTGATTTTATCGTACGTAGTCCTGGTTTGTTGTTGCTTCTATCTTGGTGTGGGGGTAGCCGAATTTCAGGCCTCTTTTAAGAGGCGGCCTGGTGGTATTGGATGTGGAAAAATCGTAAGAATTACGAACTTTGAAAATGAAGATAAGGCGGTTGAAGAAGCGGAGAGAAAGAGAAAGAAGGCCTGGGAAGAAAAGAAAAAGAAAGAGATAGAGGAGAAAAAAGAGAGCGACGATTCTTAGGATTTGTAAAGATCCAAATAGATTCTACCCCCTTCGCTTTCTTCTCTCTCTCTTTTTTTTTTTATTCCAATTCTATCTATGTTTTTTATTGGATTCGGGTTGCTAAGGGAACGCTAGAGTCCTCGGCAACTCGTTCCCTTTTTTGACCCATTTTATGAAGCAAGAGCTTCGT